CCTTTCGCCCAACATGATCACGAACGAAGACAGAGAATTGCGTAGATAGGAGGACGAAACGAACCAACCCACTTGTCCTGATCGGAACGATTGAAGAAAGAAAGAAAGAGAATGGTGTCCCCTTTCGCCCAGGGGACATCGTCGGAGAACAATGTCGGGGACAGGGTGAGAACCTTCCGTTGCTTACACCCTTTAAGTGTTGGTTCTTCCGGGGATAGGTCTGGTTTCAAGATCTATGAACAAGAGAGATCCCTAAATCTCCATTTGAAAAAAGAGATGCATAGATAAGGCGAAGCCAGCTGAAGGAAGGGCGCTAACGAGCAAGAAAACGGATGCGCTAACGCGCAACGGCTTTCCTTTCTCTGATAGAGGCTCGCTTCTTCAATTCAAGTTCAGCTTGCTGCTTTTCATTTTGATAGGAGTAGGTGCTTGCTGCTCGCTCGCTGTCTACTAAATGAGCCTTTACTGCCCGCCCGGCCCCTCTCTTTAATCTTAAGTAAAGTGAAGTCAAATCAATGAAGTGAACAGCCCAACCTCTTTGTTTGAAGCTTTGTTTCACCTAATTCGGAAAGAGAACAATAGACTTGCAACTATAGTATAAGAAAAAGCTTCTCTTTGATAGCGGTCATAGGGGAGTTCAGAAAGGGTCTGATCGTAGATAGAGACTGAAACCTGTGCGGGGGTAGGGGCGGATGTAGCCAAGTGGATCAAGGCAGTGGATTGTGAATCCACCACGCGCGGGTTCAATCCCCGTCGTTCGCCCATCAATAAATGGACCATTTATTACGGAGACAGAAGACAAACCTAGAAAGCTTTTTTTCTGCAAGTCATCTCGAGGCTTCAAACGCATCCAAGCAATTGGTAGCCGATTGAAGCATAGAAATAGATTCGCGTCGCCTACTTGCTGAAAGCACAAATGAAATGGCCGATCCTGAATTCTATGAAGTTTTTAAGACCTTTTTTAGTTCATAATGAATGAAATGAACCCCCGGATGAGGAGCAAATCTCCCCTCCCTTTTACTAAATCATGGGGAGCCCCTAGTAGTTTACCGGACAAATTGAGTTGTCGTGACGAGACCTTTCTTAGTGGAAGATCGGAATTCTCTTCATCACGAGACTGATCGGATCAGACACCCGAGATACCTCCACAATTGAGTAAGTAAGAGGACAACAAGCAAAGAGTTATGCTTTCATTTCTTTGTTGAGATTGAAATCAAGTTCTTTAAAAAGGGGTAGGTATAATGAACGCAGGCCAAGGACTTCCTTACTTTTAGTCTTAATTACTAGTAGTTTGAAGCGAAACCGGTTTTTTTTGGCACCCGGTTCCTTCGTCTTAAGTAAAGTTCAGTTGACTTTTTTGATTCGGAACTCTTAGTCGAGCTGATGGCGATATCTTTTTTTTGTTCGAGGTTCAAGAGGAAGAAGAGAAGAGGAACCACCGCCCGATGGTGCTTTTACGAAAGTACGGTCACCGGTGGCTAATACCTTCTCGACACTATCGAACCTGAAATCCACTCTCAATCGCTCTTTTTAGTTGGCGGGCAAGGTTTCCTACCCACTGGCTACTGGCTACCGGCTAAGGAGGTACAGTGTAGCTACTGCAGCTACAGTTGGGTAGCTAGACCATCTACCCTATGTTTCAAACTTGTTAAACCTGGTCAAACCGATAGAACATTGTTTAAACCATACTTGTGAGAGTAACTGTCTTACGCTACAGTAGCTACTGCTGCTACTGTCTTACTGTGTACAGGAACTGTGTGTGACTGTAGCTACCCGACCCCAAGGGAGGTACTTGTTACTGCTCCTCAGGTGGTTAGTGAAATGCTTCTCAGGTGAGGAGCATGAACGAGATAAGACTGATTGAATCAGAAGATTATTTTAATCGACTTAATTAGAAGCTCTAATAACTATTCAAAATTGATGGTATTTCAACCACGATAATCTTGGTTGGTACCAAACCCGATATCGCTTCTTTCGATTCGTATTAGAGTGATGGCCCCTGTTTCACTAATAGCTGGGAAGGGAATACGTTCTCCAATCGGCATGTGTTAACCATTTTCTATTCTTTGGATGAAATGTCGAGATTCAAGAGAAGATGGATCGGGTCTTCTATTAAGAGGTGGACCTTGAAGCAATCATTGTCATTGTGGATTTGGGGGTTCTAAACCAGAGGAGAGGCAGAGGCAGCGAAAGAAGAGAAGCTTACTCTATTCCAGAAGCAGGAATAGCGGGACGGAGACAGCGACTTTGAGAATGAGAGGAGTCTTGCATTAGTAAAGGAAAGCACCTTTCTTAGTTATTAGTAAGGTTGTAGACTTCTTGTAGTTCTCTTTCCCCTATGTTTATTCTCTATAAGAGATAGAAGCTTTCCCGCTTGCAAGGTTTCGAGCTCCTAGAGATTGAGGAAATGCTCCTTCCGTGAGGGGCCTTTCAACCTATAGGAAGCTCTCTCATCCGAGTGGAGTTAGGCCCATTTCCTAGCCTAGTTTTAAGCAGAACAGCACCATCCTAGTCCATTTTGTACTTCTCTTATGGGCTCGAGGCAAGACAAGCAGCCCGCTTCGCTTCCTCAATTGCTCAAAGAACAAGATGAAATAATGCTTTTGTGGAACGTCTTCTGGCGAGGCTTTGAGATTCAACCAATATCTTTCTATTTGAAGCAGTGTGCGGTATGCCTTCAATTCAACAAGCCTACCCCTCATCAAAGCAAGCCCAAGTCCATGCAAGAAGGCCCACTGGATCTATCCAAATGAAAAGCCCGTCAAAGGTGGCTCCTCACATGAAATCATGCAAAGGATCCGAGCCCATCACATCAAAATAATGTTCAGCGGTCTCTACCCAAGTAGCTGTGGTCCATGATCGACCCGCAAGCAGTCAATCATGCTATGCATACCTTCCAACCAATCGGCCAATCACGCTATCCTTACCTTTCAACCAACCCCTTCGATTCCGCTTCTGCAAAGTTTGTTTGTTCATACAGGCAGCGTGGTTATAGTAGTCAGAATTGTGCCAGCCATGCAATTCGTACTGCATGGCGATATTACTCTACCACTCTATAAATGGAGGCTCGATAAGTGTCTTCACTTCATCAAATTCAAATCAAAGAAATTGAGTACTAGCACGTATGGCTACTATTGCGGATGCAGTAAGGCTCGCTCAAGTTGTAAACGAAATACAGCACGTAGAAAACGAACTGCGCCAACGCCGGAGAATCTTAACAGACTTTTTTTGGAGACGCCGGTTCCCGGCGAACCCTGCCGCCGTGGAAAACCGCATCCGTGCGACGGACCCGAGAACAAGGGTCCTCGAGAGTAGACTGATAATGCTGCGGGAGGAACAGGAAGACCTCATTGTGCGTGCTGTCACCCGCCGCGGTCACCGGGGAGACTAGAATAGAAGAGTCCGCCGACTCTTTCTAGAAGATTGAAATAAGTGTCTGTAAACGCAAAGTATTGTGTTTTAATGCATGGCTTTATCTTTCTTTGTTTGGTGGAGATCTACTCCTATGCTTACTGGAGATAGACTCCTATGCTAAGTGTCTTAGTTGTGTTTGGCAGAATTTTCTGTTCACAGCACTTTTCATTGTTATCTTTAATGTTGTTCTATGTCTTTTGTTAACTTAATATGTTGTTAGTTAACTTTGTAATGTTGTGTTGAGTTGTGTGTTTGTTGTCCTTTCTAGTCTAGTGCAATCTATAACCATAAAAGCCTTTAGATCAACTAATAGCGAAAGAAGGAAACGATTTACCCTCTCCCTAGTAACTTACGTCAACAAACTCATGAAAAAAAAAATGAAAAAGCGGCCCGCTGAATTAGGACCTTGTATTATTCTGATTGGATCTCTAACCGTCCCCGTACCGAAAAAGGATGGGAAGGACTTTTCTTTTAGAAAGCTAAACTAAATAAAGCCTGTCCCAAGGACGATTTCCCACTCCCAAATTTAGATGTCGGGGTACAAAACGCTGTCATTTATGGACGGTTTACCAGGATACAACCAAAGACGGTTGGCCGAGAAAGACCAAAAGAAGACTTCCTTCATCACGGGGCGGGAAACCTTCTGTGCAAAGGTCATGCCATTTGGCTCGGCCTAAAGAATGCCGGAGCAACCTACCAGAGGGCTATGACGGCCATCTTCCATGAGATGATGTATAGACTATGTGGATGACATAGTAGTCAAATCCAAGACAAGGGTCAATCACATAGAAGTCCCCCCGATTAGTCTTCGAGAGGCTTCAAAAATAAAAGAACACAGAGCGGTAAAATCAAACTCATGGGTTGGTTAAGCTGAGTGAACTGCCTAGGCGGTTGACTAGGCCTTTGCCTTGGCATATAGCCATGTTGGCCTTGATTTGGTGGAGACGGGCGAACCCGCTGAGACTGTGGTAAGGTTGCCTGAGGTGGTGGAGCAAAAGAGACCTGCATACCTTGAGTTGATTGGGGAAGAGCTGGTTGTTGCAACATTGGTACGTAGGATTCCGAGAAGAAAGAGGCGGGCGCATCGAAGTTAGAGAAAGGGCTCTCACAGACCCCTTCATCCAATAAAAAGATATGGGATATGGTATTGTCCTTCCAAGCTAAAATAACGAGTTCTTATTGCAGCAGGATTGTAGCGGTTGGCTTTCATGCAGGTAGCCGTAGCTTGAAGACGAGGGGCGGTGTGGTGTAAGGGTTATGGCGAGTCAAGCAATGATCGGAGAGGGAAGCTTATAGGCTAGCTAGGTTTTCTTTTTCACTGGCTTATGGTCTAAGGGTACCCTTTCCGCCTAACCATTGTTTAGAAAGTAAAAACAAGAATTCTGAAATTGTTTAGACTAAACTTTGCTCTTCGACTTCACTTTGTCTTCGTTTAGTCCAGTTCAAAGTTTAGTGCAGCCATAGGACAATGGCATTTTCTGATCTACCTTTAGCTAAGAAAATGAAAACTTTTACAAAAGCCCGTATTTCGCGACTGTAACAAATGCTTATCCAGTGCAAATCATTTATCCTACGCACGACGTCAACAAAACGAGGCATGAGAACCAAGCGCAGGCAGGGAGAGCCGGGGCAACTACTAATTATTAACCGTCCTTTCAGTTGGGACTTTCAAGCAAGCCTTGCGAAGGCAGCCCCCTTTCTCGCGCATCAAAGACTTCATTTCCCGCAAGTGACCAACCGAAGCCATGCAATTTCTTATATTATAAAAGGAGTGCTAGAATGTCTTTTCAATTGTAGGGGCGCGTTAGCGCTAATATAAAGCAAAGGGCTTTTTCAGCTGGATCCAGAACGAATAGGAGATATATCAGTACGCCATCCACGGGACACCTTTCGTAGTGAGGGAAGTCCTCTGTTTTTAGGTTGACGAGCTACTTTAGTTTAGTTTCCGAAAAAAGCATAAAGCCCGGTATTTTCGTAAACGTAAAAGAGGGACGAGTGACAAGGGACTTGAGTGACTCACCCTAATCTATAAGCGGGAGCAGGTATCGAGTGTTGTGAGGGCTTTTATTTGCGCGTTAAGGGCAGTTTCTGTTATAGCACTAGGAATCGGTGCCGTTAGTCTAAGCTAAAACAGAGGGGCTTTGGAATCCATTCCGTATTCCGTACGCTAGGAAGTCGATCTGAACTGTAATTATATCGCTTGAACCGAAGAGAGCGATGCGAACAGTTCAGGAGGCCGCAGATCAAACCCTTAGTTCAGTGCCGGGTTTCATAAGTACTCTCGGTCAATCATATCATTCTCCAGACGGGATGGGGTGTAGGCACGTTTATTGGAGCAGTTGGGAAGAACACCGGCCTCTTTCTTTTTTCAATCGTTAGAAAAAGGAGCTTGGTCAGCCATGTTCCCTGCGTACCCTCTCGTTATTCCCATTCTTCCCCGTTGCACCTATTCTCCGCAACCGTCGGTTCAGATCTATCTCGGGTACGCTCACTGCACTACACTCCTTCCCTTTCATTCTTCTCCTTTCAGTCGAGCTATTTCATTCCTTTTCATTGCTTTCTTGGCTATTTCTAGCATCTGTGCTAGTGCTGTACTGACTTACGAGCAAGCAGTCCAAGGACTTACCTGGTGAACAGCCTTCCAATAAGCAGCTATTTGATGCACTATAGTTCGAAAGGTCTTTCAGTGCACGAGTTCAGCGACGGCAAGAACTCACTAGTCGAAAAAGAGGCAGCTAGTCTTAAAGAGGGAGCTAGTCTTGGTAGAAAGGCATCTTTCCTTTGCTTCAGAAGGAATAGCCAACTCCAGGTAAATGCTTTTCCCAGCTCAAAGGCAATGACTAGTATATTCTGGGGTACCTATAAAGCGAAGAAATGTTCCCACGGTCATGATTGTTGACTAAACAGCCCTTTCTCTTCTTCCCCTTGCCTACTCTGAACTAAGTCATGCTTGAATGTGAACAAGCGATAGAAAGCAGCATTCTACTAATTGGATTACCTTCTGCCTTTTATAGTAGGAATTTCTCTCTCGAACCCTAGAACCTGCTAGGAACCCGAGAAAGGAGAATGTTCAAAGCTTGAAAGGCTAGTATAGTCGTCTTCTTGCTGTTGTTGAAGTTGTGATCAGCTTAGCAGTAAAGAGCTCTTGTTTAGCGAGAGTCGTATTCGGATTCTGCTTGAGCGGCCTTCTCTGACTTACGGCAAAGGTCTTTCGGTAAGCCTCGTTGACCAAAGCATTAACCCTCTCTCTATCCGTGGGCATAGACTGTACTTATTGAGGTGAGGTAGCTTAGGATGATGAAAGCGTACCTTCTAACTTTCTTGCTGGCTTGACTTCTTGACTTAGAGCTTTCACGTGGCAATCGTTGATGGAAAAAAGAGTGAGAAAATAGAAAAGAAAGTTCTCGTTGACAGAGGTAGAATCGGCATCTGTCTCGCCTGCGGTAGAATCGGCATCTGGCGAAGCTGCGAGTTCATGAGCAAGTGAATGAAAGCTTGACTTGAGCAGATAGGACACTGCGCAATCAACAGACAGACTCGCGAAGAAAGCACCTACCGTACAACACAGCCTCGATCCTCATAAGAAAGCACCGGAACAAGACTGCCTCATCTCGTTCACTCACAGAAGACCTTGCCTAGCTCTACTATCTTTCGGAAGCTAAAGGCTTCTTCCTTCGCAGTGAATCTTGGGCTAGAGAGCTTTTCTTTCTTCTTTCCTTAACAGTCGAGCTATATCTCCCCTCTCATATTAACAGTCTGAAGCACTCCCATCTTGCTTCTTGAGCACTAGCCTATCACTGAGATCACTGCCTTCTTGTGTAAGAGACTAGACAGAACCAGTTATATACTAGAGAGCACCACCTTTATGGCTGAACTGAGATCACTGACCGGTAGCAGCTAACTCAATGGCAAGCAATCTTCCCGCACTCTCCGTATACAGGACTTAGAAGCATTAAGGTATACCGTTCAATAGCCTCTACTTAGAAGCATTAAGGGTAGCCCGTTCAATAGCCTCTCTCAGCACAGGACAACTTGACTCGATCACATAGTAGGTACCCTCTATTCTAAGCTAGGCAGTCTTTCTTCTATAGAGCAGGGATAGCTGGGTAGAAGGAATGTAAGGACTCTCCTCACTTACTAGTGAAAGTGATGTTCAAAGAGTGGATGAAGGAAGTAGGGTCAAGCTTAATTGGACTCATCCTCAATCTTCTGTCTAAGGGGCTAGTTATACGAGCCTAGCTGTCTAATCATCTCATAGCTAAAGAGGGCTCCAATTTGACATAGTTCAACTCGGAAGGATTTCTTTCTGCCCTCTCCTTCTCTCTCGTGCTATGGCTTTAGGCTCAGGGACAGCAGTCTTTCCCATCTCTCTCGTGCTTTAGGCTCTTCCAGCTCCTATGAAGAATAGGCCCAAGGGAGAACTGCAATCCACGTGGTATAGCGAGAAAAGCAAGTAGTACTACAGGACAAGCAAAGAACTTTAGGAAGAACCAAGCCAACTAGTAGCACCTCCCCTATCGCTGACCTCTTTGCGACTTGCTTGATTGCGCTACGAACCAAAGCAACCTTGTGCTCTCCGTTTTGGAATCAAAGTTCAATCCGATTAGAGCAGACGTGGTATAATAGGGCTTTTGGTTTGGGGCTACGCACCTTGGTTCTAGCAGCACCATCTCCATACCTTCCTTCCGTATCCGAGGTGGGCTCTTTCATCGGCCTCTCTTGGAGTTGCCCGAGTGAAATGGAACGCTCTTCATTCGCAGGCAGTTACGGGGACTTTGCTTTTAGCTTTTAGCCTTCCTAGCTAGCCGACAAAGGTCGAACTTTCTTACTTCTTTATTGAAAGCGAAAGAGAAAACTGACTTACTGAACTTTTTTATTGAAAGGGTATAACTAACTGGCTGGCACCTTACGAAGTAGTATACTTATTTTGTTTAGTAGTAGGAGGCTTCACATACTCTTACTACTCGAGAGATAGGGTAGCACCCCCCATCCCGAAGTGACGAAGATGAAAAGTGCTTTTGCTAACTCTTTCTCGTCTTCAAAAAAGTATCAAAATGCAGTTATATAAGCTATCACTTTTTCAATTCAAGATCAGCTCATCGAAGGGAAAAGTGAGAGTATCAAAATGCAGTTATATGAGCATCGACTTGATAATTTGCCTAGTGAGAAAGCCAGGAAAAGACATACAAACTCACTCTCCCAGAGGAAGGCAAGATTGATTAGGAGGTGGGGCAACTAGCTAGCCTTAAACCCCCAGCAAGCCATAGGGGTAGGCGGAAGACTTTCTCCTCTCGCTGCAAGAAAAGCCCTTTTATCGATCTTGATTATATGCCGTAGTACCTACCCCTCACCTGGCCTGCGAGGGGCTTCAAAGGCTCACAATGCCCCTTTTTAATAAGTTAGTTAGGACTTGCCTGCATCTCCCCATTCAATAGGCTAAGCAGCTAGCACCTTGCCGGTCTTGGTTTTGTCTCAGCAGAGTGCGTGGATGGGACGCCGGGGACGGTGCCCCTTCCTCTGTAGGTACTACGGCCTAGCCCAAACTTTTAGACTGATTTGGGCTAAGCAAGTTTATACGCCTTCGCAGCCCCTACTTCAATTAAGGCAAGCTTTCCTTTATTAGTAAAGGGGTCTAGTGCATGGAGATTGACCCAGCTCTTAGCCTGAGCTTGCTGGCTAGCTCTATTGGGTTGGTGTTGGGTTAGCCCTTCGCCCGTAGTTTCCTTCCTCTCCTTCTCTTTCTGGGCTCGCTTCTCTCATCTCTAGTTTTTCGTCTACTTCTTTCATCTCCGCAATCATATACATATTCTTTCTAATAAGAGAAAGCATAGATCTTTAATAAGTTGGCTACGATTAGTCACTTCGGAAGCCGTTAACCAAAGCACCGGCTTTTGACTGTCCTTCTAAGGGAAGGAGTAGGAGGCTCAACTATGGTCTAAGCTACTAGAGTGAACGGCACATTTCGGCTTAAGTAGTTGTTTCATTCCTTGGTACCACAATCTAAGTTGCTTCCTAAGGCCGCTATCTAGCCTTCAAAGATGACTTTTTCAGTTTGCCAGCTTGGGTGTTATGCTTAAGGAGCTTAGCTTGCCTAAGAGCTTATTAGAAGGAGTCAAAACTAGCTCGACAGCTAGGTGCTTTCTGGAACTCGGCTAGGTGCTTGCCGGCGAGGGGAACTGCGAAAGGTGTTATGCTTTCCTGGTTCTATTGGGTTAGTGTTAAGTAGGTGATTTAGCCCTCTATCGAGAGGGAAGAGGGAAGCAGGGCGACAGCTAGTTGCTTTCTGGTGAGTTGCTCTCGCTCCTCTCCTTTCAGTTGATTCGGTTCGTGTTCAGTGTGCCCTTCGCCCTCAGCTAGTTGCCTTCTTAGCCTCTAGCCCTTCAAGTTGCCTATCTCATGAATATAGGGAATGCTACTTTCAGATATCTTTCCCTTCAGGGAGAAGAGCGGAATACAAACAAGCTATCCCGTAGGGAGAGGAATTGCGCGTGTGGACGACTTCTAGCCCGGATTCTGACTGAGAGGTGTGAGAGAAAGACAAGCAAGCCCTATCCCGTCCCCTCTAAATAAGAGAGTGACTAACCCT